AAATGTGTTCGCTCAAGAAAGGCTCCAAAAGATCTTGATCCTAAATAAGAGGATTGTTTACGAAGAAAAACAAATACAAATTCGAATTCAGATACGTAAGAATTATATAGGAATCGAAAGAGTCTTTGATTTTCTTTTGATTTAAAATAAATAGATTTCTTCCAAGAAATGGAATTATTCCAATTAGAATATTCGTATTCGTAGAGAAAAAATCGCAATAAATGCAAAGAGGGAACATCTTGGATCCAGCATTGAAGGATTTGCACTAAGATTTCCAGATGGATGGGATGGGGTATTAGTATATCTGACACATAATTCAAATGCGATAATTTGTCCTCAAAAAATGGAAATATTGAATGAATAGATCGTAAATTCTGAGATTTTGGTATTTCTTCGAGGGAAGATCCTAATTGCAACGAAAATGGAATTTCCATAATGACTGCAAAACTTTCTAATATCATTTGAGAATCAAAATGAGAATAAAAAATCTTGTTGTGCCCAAGGAATCCATTTTGATTAGAATCATTAACCGAATAAATAAAATAATTTTGTTGATACATTTGAGTAATTAAGTGTTTCACAAGTACTGAGCTATATTTATTGTCATAAACCAAAATATCCATGGATTCGTAAAAAATCGAACCATTTAAACCATGATCATACGCAAGTGCGTAAATATACTCCTGAAGGAGAAGCGGATATAGTAAGTGTCGTTGCCGAGATCCATCTTTTTCTAAATATCCTTCTAATTCTTTCATTTTTCTTTCTATTTGAACAGGGTGCAGGGGACATTTCTTGGGTTATCAAATGACACATAGTGCAATACGGTCAGAACAGGGTATGTATTATATACATAGTTAGAAATAATCGAATATATATACCCTGAGGAATCCAATCAACAGATCTTTTTCCTCTTCTTTTTTATCCAATTGGTTTATGATTTATGTTCGTTATAATTACAAGAGGGTAAAAAATCCTTTATTTTTGCAACTCGATCGCTCTTTTGATTTTGGAATAAATTCTCTTTATCAGTATACTCTTTATTCTACACATCCGTCTCAAATCTATAATAGAGAATAGTTAGGATTTATTAAAAAAAAAAAAAAATAAAGAATCAATGATCCACTCACAGGAAAACCCTTTATCACACCAGGTACTAATTAATTTTTAACGTCTAATTAGATCGGATAATCAGTAATCAGTTAAGAAAATAAGCTCGTTGCTTTTTTTTTACCAGAGGGAGGCCATGGGCCTCTATCCATTTATTTACTAGACCAAACTAAAAATATGAAAAATGTGAATTTATTTTTCCCTTCCAAAAATCCAAACAATATTTTGGAATGATCCGCTAAGGAGAAATTCCAAATTTCATTTTAATAAATAAAATATAATTTTATTTATTACGACATGCTGTTTTTTCCATTCATTACCTTTCAGGATCAGTCGTGGTCTTATAGACTCTACCAATAGTCTGGACGAATTCGTTGCTTCATCGAAATGTGTAAAAAATCGTAGTCGCACTTAAAAGCCGAGTACTCTACCGTTGAGTTAGCAACCCAAAGAAATATGATATGTAGATATGATGGAAATAAAAAAAAAAAATTGAATTGAACTGCGCAACTTTGTCAAAACATTGAACTAACAAAAAAGTATTTGATGATCAATTAGAAACACCAAAATACAAAATAAAATGGACGGATCGGATTAAAAAACAACAAAGATATTTCTATTAGAGATGTGCAAATTGACAAAATATACGTTTTTTCTCTATTTTTTTATTCGTTAATAAAATAGATCTCATATGTCAGACAGTAAATCTGTAAAACAAACCCATCCATTTGACTGAAGGAAAAATGGGGTGGGATAACCAAAACAGATCTATTTACCTCCGATCAAATTATATCCGTTCCATACACTATTGTCAATATGAATGGAACGTTGATAAAATCAATTTAAGTAAAGAAAATAAGAACTTTTGTTGGATTGGCACGACATAAATAAGAAATTTGAATGAAAAAAAGAAGCAAGAGGTCGAGAAAAAAATCTCGTCTTTATTCAATCAATAGAGGTAGGAATAAGCAAAATTAACCCCAACAAGAAAATAAATAAATCTGAATAGAGCAAGAAAAAGGAAAATTTTGTGGAAATAATTACACAAAAATAGATACTAATTAACCCCTTTTTTATTCATTAATTTTGTTCCTTTAATTAATCGGAACTTTCACTTTTTTCTTTAAATAACTCTGCCTTCCTTAAAATAGCATGAACAGTTCCTGTAGGTTGAGCGCCCTTCTCAAGGAAGTATAGAATAGCAGGAACATTTAAATGAGTTTGATTCTTTATCGGATCATAAAAACCCACTCTTTTAAGATCTCTTCCTTCTCTTCGGGATCGAACATCAATTGCAACGATTCGATAGATGGCTCATTGGGATAGATGTAGATAAACAATGCCCCCCCTAGAAACGTATAGGAGGTTTTCTCCTCATACGGCTCGAGAAAGAATGGTTCTAATTTATGTATAAAATGGCAAATGTATCCATATAATCATGAATTATACTATGATTTCAGTCCTTTTTTTCTTCTTCCTTACAGAAAAAAGGAAATCTCATTCGTACTCATAACTCAAGTAAGTTAGTTGTTGGAAAATTCTGAAAGAGTTCGAAGGAAAATCCTTAGACATTTATTGATATTGAGTCGTCTCGAATCTCCTTTTATTCCTCATTCTGATTCAATTGTTGAGACAATTGAAAAGAGTCTTTCCTTGTTGCGGAATCCTTTATCTTTGCTTTGTAAAATCCTTAGGTTTAGACATTACTTCGGTGATCCTTACTACTTTCAAAATGGCAGCAACATACCTTTTGTTTTTTGTTATTTCTTTCTATGCTATTGATTCCCTTGTGATACACTTTTGATCAAAATAGTTTTTTCCAATACATTTTACTTTTTTAATTCAAACTTGTTTGAATTTTAACTTTTCGATTTATATTTTGAAAATAAACTTACAAAGTTGGTGCAACTTATTGATTATCACTAACCATAGATTCTTTCCCCTGATAACTAAATCATTTTGCTCGAGCTTCATCATGTACTATTTACACCCCAACACAAATTAGGTTGTTGATGAAAGAGAACAAACTATGTCGAGCGAAGAGCATCTCCATTCCTATCGAAAGGGGCGGATGTAAAAATCCACAGCGGATCATATCCTTCAAGTCGCACGTTGCTTTCTACCACATCGTTTCAAACGAAGTTTTACCATAACATTCCTCTAATCTAATTTGAACCGGTATAGAATTAATTCAATATAGAATCATGAATAGTCATTGGCTCAGCCGATATTATATATATAATTATACTATAATAATAGTACATACGATAGATAAGTATTTCTTTGGAGAAGGCTCAGCAAGAATCTTAACTTAACTCTATACCACTTAGAGTCCACATTTTATGTGGAATTGGTATACCCTATTTCTTTACTTTATTTTACTTTAGGTTTTTGATAGGGGAATAGAGAGTCCTTTCTTTCACATTTCAATTCAGAATGGATCATATAAGAATTACCATTTCATGAATATGGGACATAAGATTTCTCTAACTAACTAACTCATATTAATATAAATATTAAGTAGTACAAGCATACCCTGAATATATCAAATGCATTTTTCGATGAAAATAAATATCTTTATTTTCACCTGCATTTGACACTTTCTCACTTTTGTAAGAAACTAAATGAAAGAAAGATATTATTCTAAGAGAAATTCGTAGAATTCAGAACGAAGGGTTGGATCACATTGTATCCAATATTAGAAATGAACCAAAAGAGAAGATTGTTAAAGAGAACAGTTTTTCCTTTCTCTCCATCAGAGACGATCTGGGACGGAAGGATTCGAACCTCCGAGTAACGGGACCAAAACCCGCTGCCTTACCACTTGGCCACGCCCCATTTAGATTTTTTTCGGGGCTAATAAACACTAATATTCTTTTGTTTATTCGTCAATTCCAGCCCAAATCCATATAGGATTTCTTGTTGCTTGGATTCAGCACATATAGATATAGAATAAAAAAATTCATTGATCATTACATATAATTCAATTAAGATATTGTATGAAAGTCTAATTCCTTGTATTCTCATTTGAGAATGAAAGGAAGGGTTTTTGGTTTGTGAGAGTTCGGAGAAAAAAAGAATTTTTTGACCTGCCTTTTTTTTTACTTTTATAAAAAATAAAAGTAAAAAAAAAAAACTCAATCAAAATCAAATTATCTAATCTACAAGAACGAAAAAGAACGAAATGTTTGTTATGCTTAATATCTTTAGTTTAATGTGTATCTGTTTTAATTCTGCCCTTTATTCAAGTAGTTTTTTCTTCGCCAAATTGCCCGAGGCTTATGCCCTTTTCAATCCAATCGTAGACGTTATGCCCGTCATACCTCTATTCTTTTTTCTCTTAGCCTTTGTTTGGCAAGCTGCTGTAAGTTTTCGATGAAATATTTAATACTCTCCTACATGGAGGATTTATTTAATAAAAAAATTCTAAAAATTGCCTAAGATTAAGATCAGATAAGTCTTACATTAGAAACCTTCAATCCAAAAATAAAATGAAACTTCTTGTATATTGAATTGAATAAAATTGAATAACCGTAGCGATTAATTTGAATTATCTTATTTCCTTGTTTTCACCTTCCGAGAAGCAAGAATTTTATTAGGATTATAACTCCACAATAACTAATTGTGGATATGACAAGAATTTTGGGGTAACGAAAAAATAAGAATCTTATTACAAATAAATTTGTGAAAATTACTTTCTTTTCGGGAAAACACTTCATTTTTTTTTGGGGGGGGAATGTCATAGCAAAATAGTGTATATCGTACAAAAATAGGTAATCTATTCCCTTTTTCCGAAAAAATGATCTTATCTTGGAGATTGTGTAATGCTTACTCTCAAACTCTTCGTTTACACAGTAGTGATATTCTTTGTTTCTCTCTTTATCTTCGGATTCTTATCTAATGATCCAGGACGTAATCCTGGGCGTGAAGAATAAGAAAAAGAGATTTTTAGTTTTTCCTTATTTTTTTCTTATTATTTATTTCCTATGTTTTAATATGACAAAATCCATAGAAAGTCTCAAGTGATCATAAGGAGCGGAGAGAGAGGGATTCGAACCCTCGGTACGAAAAATTCATACAACAGATTAGCAATCCGCCGCTTTAGTCCACTCAGCCATCTCTCCCAATTCCAAATTGGAAATTTTTTATGTGATGTGACATGTAAAGTAAAGATTGATAAAACCCCCAGGTTTCGTTTTTTATCTTATATAAATATAAAAATATATATATAAGATATCCACAAATTTGATCCGCCATTCAATTTGGGTAAAGATTCGAAACAGATATCCACAATAAATATAGATAAATATAGAAAGAATACCTTACTCTTTAATTTTATTAATTTTATTTTGCACGAAAGGTTCTTTTATTCCCCCGCCTGGTTAAGCACCGGTCGGGCCAGTACTTCTTTTGATGGAATGAATCATTCATAGATCAAACAATTTAATTTATATGATTTGATATCAAATCATATAAATTAAATTGTTATTGAACCAGCAAGAACAAGGAAATTGTTTTTTTATTCTAGTTTTTTTTTTCAATTTGCTTCACTTTCCCCTACGGGAAAAACTAGAATAAAAAAACATACAATACATATGTTAAACAATAACAATATAACCTATTAAACACATAGTTATAATATAACTCATTCCCCTGTTCAAGTATTCAAGAGACAAGCTTTGTTTATTTGAACAGCTGAAACCCAATTGAACCGAATTCATAAGATCTGTCAGTTGAAAGTTAAGTGAAAAACAAAAATAACTGCGTATGCAGAATTCATCATTTTTATGGTTGAGTTTCAATGATTCCCTAGGGATGGGACTGTCAGTAATGACTTTCTAGCAAACAAAAAATAGAATTTAGAACTTTATTTTTTTCATTGCATTTCAAGTGCTCAGCAGGACGAAATATGTATATAGTTCATGATTCTAATGCTATTTTAATTGCGTCCCACCCTTTTGTTCGACAAATGGTCCATTCATATGCAATAATAAATATTGTAGCGGGCATAGTTTAGTGGTAAAAGTGTGATTCGTTCTATTAACCCCTTAGATAGTTAAGGGGTCTTTCGATTTTTTTATATTTCGATCACAAAAAAACTTTTTTTCTTAAAAAGGTTTAATCCTTTACTTCTCAAGGCATATATGAGAAAGAACATACATTCTCACGATTTGTATTCAAAGTAAAAATTGAATAAAAAATTAGATTATGGAATCGCGAAGCATAATTTTTTTTGAGTTGAATCAACTTGAATAAGTATGAATAAAGGATCCATGGATCAAGATACGAAAGTTTATTTCCAATCGTAACTAGATCTTCAATTTTTTTGTTGTAAAAAAGGGAGATTGAAGCCAAATAGCTAGAAAACGAGGGTTTTAGTTTACTAGAACTATCGTCATATTGTTTCAGCTCGGTGGAAACCAAAGTCTTTTCCTCAGGATCGTGCGAGTGGAAATAGGGAACGAAGTAACTAGACTAGATGGGTTTGGCATAATCCCCCTCCTCTAGAAGGATCATCTAGAAAGCGAGTAGCTTTGGATACATTCAGACATAAAAGCTAACATAGATGTTATGGATCTTTTTTTTTTCATCGAATTTATGATGATTCCCTTTTTCATACATCTTAACCTTTTTTCTTTCTGTTCTTTTTTTGTTTATGCCATAGATTGGGGAATGCATTGATTTTCCATAAAGGAGCCGAATGAAACCAAAATTTCATGTTCGGTTTTGAATTAGAGACGTTAAAAATAATCAACCAATGTCGACTATAACCCCTAGCCTTCCAAGCTAACGATGCGGGTTCGATTCCCGCTGCCCGCTCCATATTTTTTATTTTTATATACATGCATCATCAAAAAAAAAGGATATGCATCCTTCTTTTATTTTTATTCTTTAAATTATTTTAAAGAATTTTCTGTCTACTCCCACTTTTTTTTCGAAAAAGAAAAGGGAAGAATGCGAAAAAAGAAAATAGGAATGAAAAGCGTCCATTGTCTAATGGATAGGACAGAGGTCTTCTAAACCTTTGGTATAGGTTCAAATCCTATTGGACGCAATTTTTTTCAGCTATTTTTAATAATGGCTATGCCAAGAAACCCATTTTGAACATTTCAAATGAGAAATAATTCTCAATGATTACTCTTGTACTAAGATGTACTAAAACTCAGAATAAAAATAAAAAATTTATGTTTGTTCTTGAAGTAGAAAGAGTTCGATCTGTTCCTGAATAGTTTCCTTCAAAAGGACTTCTGCATCTTCAGTGAATGTCTTCGTGGAAGATATAATTTCTTGAAATTGAGGTTTATTCTTTTTTAAATAGGTACGTAACTGAACGAGAAATTTCTTTACCTGTCCAATTTCTAACGAATCAAGATATCCATTCGCTCCAGT